ATGAGAATTTCATCTCGTACAGCTCAAGCAGAAACACCCCAATACTGGTTGCAATGGATACGTAATATAAAGTTTGAAACTTCTTATTCTTATTAGTCCGCTCAATCTTCTCCGAAGATAGGAAGGAAAAAAGCCCTCAAGTTCTTCTTTGTGATGATAATGCCAAAATATCAAGTCAGCTCATTTGTCTTTATGTTGATAGTTACAGGCCTCTTGAATCTTCTTTTTACCTATTTTTTATTTATTTTTTTGTGTCTAATTATAATTATTCGGATTTCTTTTTGTTTATTATTGATAGGAATTCTCTTGTTGAGACCCTATGAATCGATTGAAACCTCAGATTCATACTAAAACCACGATGATTGAATAAAGCCCCTAAGCCCAAAGGTTCTCTGAGTAAGAACCGTTTGATCATCACTTATTCAATTAATAGATGAAATGCCTAAAAATTCGGAGAAACATTTGATTTGTCCGTTGGTCAAAATAAAGAAACATAAACAGAATAGAATGTTTAAGGAAGAAAAACAAAACCTTGGATTTAGAATTCTAAAATAAATCTTTGAAATTTTTTTTGAGTCCAGTCGCGAGGTCTGAATACTAGGCATGAATCATAGTTCAAATATTTCTTGATCTATTCCATATATTCTGTGCTCCAGATACAAAAATAAATATCCGACGAGGCAGAACCCATCTCTCTCAAGATGACAGACCCACTCTCTGTACTATCAATAGGATCAATTATAACAAGTCACACACTCATATTCCGGAAATACAGAAAGAAAGGAATTCCACGGTCGAACTGCCAGAATGGCCTAGAAATCCGAGTCCTAAGTGATTCATTTTGGATTGAAAAGCCAGGACTTCATGATTTTTATGGACCTAATTCATTGAAATTCCATCCAGTAAAACGGAAGAATTATAAATCTCCAAAATAATAGATAGGAATACTGCAAATAGAGCCATTGCGACCCCCATCAAAGGGGTAGTTCCCCACCCGGGGGCTACTTTACCATATTCCGAATTCAATGGTTTCAATAAATTCCCTACGGTAGTTCGTCTTGGACCAGATCTAGAACTACCCTCAACGGTTTGTGTAGCCATAAATCCTATTGCATTGGTTGAGATCGGTTGACTTTGTATACCATTCCGTTGTAAATAAACGATCTTATCATAGATCCATTGTGGTCTTTAAATTTTATAATAATGGAAACAGCAACCCTAGTCGCCATCTTTATATCTGGTTTACTTGTAAGTTTTACCGGGTACGCCTTATATACCGCTTTTGGGCAACCCTCTCAACAACTAAGAGATCCATTCGAGGAACACGGGGACTAGTTGAAGTAAAGTAATGAGCCTCCCATATGATATGGGAGGCTCATTACTTTACTTCAATTTGGATAATGTAATGTAAAATAATGAAAAATCATTTCGCCTTTTTAGTCGGAACCTTAGGTGGCTCTCGAAAAAATATCGCGAAAAAAATGATTCCTAGAGTCGAGACTAAGAGGAACGTATAAACCAATGCTTCCATAAATTCGATCGTGGTTTACAATTATAGCTTCCACACCTGTTCATTTGGGATCATTTCCCAGATTAAGAAAGGACAAGAGTCAAAGAAAGGGGCGGTGATTCAAATCAAGATTTCTCTAGTACTCTATGTCAAAGTTAAATCACAAAAATCCAATGGAGGCGAAAGATACAAGAGCAATATTGTATCAGACTACTTGTCTCCTTGTAGTTGGATCTCCAAGTTTTTGAAATGCTCCAAATTCCACTTGAGCATCCAAATCTGGGTCAATACCAGCAAAAACATCTCTGAACAAGGTTCTAGCACCATGCCAAATGTGTCCGAAAAAGAAGAGCAAAGCAAACGAAGCATGTCCAAAAGTAAACCAACCCCTTGGGCTGCTACGAAAAACACCATCAGATTTCAAAGTAGCGCGATCTAATTCAAAAATTTCACCCAATTGAGCACGTCTAGCATATTTTTTCACAGTAGCAGGATCACTATAACTCACTCCATCGAGTTCGCCACCATAGAACTCAACAGTGACTCCTACTTGTTCGACACTATACTTCGATTCTGCCCTTCTAAAAGGAACATCGGCTCTTACAATTCCGTCTCCGTCTACCAAAACTACCGGAAATGTTTCAAAAAAAGTAGGCATACGACGTACAAAAAGCTCATGCCCATCTTTATCTCTAAAGACGGGATGTCCTAACCATCCAACAGCTATTCCATCCCCGTTGTCCATTGAGCCCGCTCTAAATAATCCCCCCTTTGCTGGATTATTGCCAATGTAATCATAAAAAGCTAATTTTTCGGGAATTTTAGACCAAGCTTCTGATAAACTCTGATTTTCGGCTAGTCCGGCACCAACCCTTCGATATATTTCTTGCTGGAAGTATCCTTGATCCCATTGATAACGAGTTGGACCAAATAATTCGATCGGGGTAGTCGCGGAGCCATACCACATAGTTCCAGCAACAACAAAAGCTGCAAAAAAGACAGCGGCGATACTACTGGAAAGAACAGTTTCAATATTACCCATACGTAATCCTTTGTATAGACGTTGGGGCGGACGAACACTAAGATGGAATAGGCCCGCTAATATACCCAATGTACCTGCTGCAATATGATGAGAGGCTATTCCTCCCGGAACAAAAGGATCAAAACCTTCTACCCCCCACGCAGGATTTACAGATTGTACTTTTCCGGTTAGTCCATAAGGATCAGACACCCATATTCCAGGACCATACAAGCCTGTTACATGAAATGCACCAAACCCAAAGCAAGCTAATCCTGAAAGAAATAAATGAATTCCAAAGATCTTGGGCAAATCCAAAGAAGGTTTTCCTGTACGTTCATCACAGAATACTTCTAAATCCCAATATACCCAATGCCAGATAGCTGCCAAGAAGCACAAACCAGAAAACATAATATGTGCCCCAGCCACACCTTCGTAACTCCAAATACCCGGATTCGTTATAGTCCCTCCTGTGATACTCCAACCGCTCCATGAATTGATTATTCCTAAACGAGTCATGAAGGGTATAACGAACATACCTTGTCTCCACATTGGATCAAGAACAGGGTCGGAGGGATCAAAAACTGCTAATTCGTACAGAGCCATTGAACCGGCCCAACCAGAAACGAGAGCTGTATGCATTATATGTACAGAAAGCAAGCGACCGGGATCATTCAATACGACGGTATGAACACGATACCAAGGCAAACCCATGGAAATACCCCTTTATCAAAGAAAAATAGACACTATGTAACTTTATCGCATTGGAAAAGACTATGCTATGGACCTCTCCCTTTCAGTGGATTATTTCGGAGCAAGGGTGAATATTTATTTAATTCCATTTCGTTGGTAATAATGGAACAATTCTGTTTGTAGGAACAAAGATAAGCAGATCTATTCTATACCCGATAAGTACCAATACGCAATGGGGAGATTGGTCCCATTTTCTATGAGCGAATGCGTAGATACTTGTTCATCATTTGAACAGCCCGACCCATTCGTAATAATTTTCCTTTATTCATTTCGTCTTACTCTAGGAATTTTCCAATATATATGGATAAAATACAACATTACGTTTCCCCATCAAAGTAAAATATAATACTCAACTACCCTTTCTTTCAGTTGATGCCTATTGGTGTTCCAAAAGTACCTTTTCGGAGTCCTGGAGAGGAAGATGCAATTTGGGTTGACATATAGTGCGACTTGTCAGACATATTGGGTCATATGGGATTTCCCCGTTCTCTCCCCCGATCGAGATACCCTCTGTTTCGCCCAAAAAAGATTGCTTGAAAACCATCAATAATTTGGAGCGTGAAGTGCAATTAGATCCATTTTTGAGGGGGTCGAGATCAATATTAATATTATCCATTATAAAAATTTATGGTTGGCTTGGTTGGACCAATAAAATGAAGTATCCAGGCTCCGTTCAGAAAATACCCAATTGGTAATATATGTATGATTACCACTTTACCATACATAAGTCATTACTTTATAGCATATGAACGATCTCAAACTGTCAATCAATGAAATAATATGATGACTACATCGAATATTTGTCGTAAGAAAGGCATGAAAGAAATGATTAAAAAAAAAGTAGTACCAAAAAAAGTGGTATTGGGATCATTTGTCCTATATGTGCAAATTGAAATCGGGCGGATCTTTACCCGGAGTAGAACATAAACCTAAAATAATTGAGGAGGCCCATTCAGGAACAAGAAAATTACATCGTAATTTGGATTGGATTTCGATGAAACAATACATCAATGAGAGGTTAATTTGATAAGTTTAGTGGATTCTCTCCGTTTTTACGGAGAGGCGATCAAAAAATAATCTTTCTTAAAAAAATAGAAGAAAAAGCCCCTTCATTAAGAAGTGGAAAAGTCCTACTATACTTTAACTATAAAAAAGAAGGCGGGCTGGAATCAACACATTGATTCTTTTTTTTTTTTTCACAATTTTTTTTTTTTTGAACCGTATGCATCCAAAGGTGCGTGTACGGTTCCTAAGGGATAAAATTTTGTCCTAATCAACCGACTTCATCGAGAAAGATTACTTTTTTTAGGCCAAGGCGTTAATAGCGCGATCTCAAACCAACTTATTGGTCTCATGGTATATCTCAGTCTAGAAGATGAGACCCGAGATCTTTATTTGTTTATAAACTCCCCCGGCGGGTGGTTAATACCCGGAGTAGCCATTTATGATACTATGCAATTTGTGCTACCAGATGTACATACAATATGCATGGGATTAGCCGCTTCAATGGCATCTTTTCTCCTGGTCGGAGGAGAAATTACCAAACGTATAGCATTCCCTCACGCTTGGCGCCAATGAGTTTTTTATTTGATTTGAGAAAAAAATAAGACTATGCCTTCGCGACATGTAATATGAATAAGAATATTAAGTAATAATAGCATGGCACTTCGAGTTCGATATGAACAAACCATTATTGTTTTTTCATAACATGAGATTATGTATCGGCGAGTAATATGAGACAAAAAGTATCTCCGATTTGATCTTATCTATCCGGGATTCATTTCAGCGTCACAAACTTTTTTGTTTTCACACCAGAAGTCTCTTTCCAATATTTATGTTATGAAAGAGTACTAAAAAAAAATGATCATTTTTTTTTTTTTGATCCGATCAAAAATAAACTTTGGGATTGCTGAATCACATACAAGATAAATGATAAATATAGAAAGCAACGGAACCATCATAGTATTTTTGAACCCCCCCGAAAAGAAGGTTGGTAAATGGATCACTTTTTTATTGGGATTTGATGGATCCTATTTCTCTTTTTGCTCGACCGAAAGGAAAAGTAAATTCCATTGTGGAGCCGTATGCACAAAAAATGCCTGTACGGTTGTTCAATTATATATCTATTCTTATTTTATTCTTTCTTGTTATTCTTTATCTCTTTCCTTCGTCCGATCGTACGAGATCGAGAAACCATTCATTATGTTATATCATCAGGGTAATGATCCACCAACCTGCTAGTTCTTTTTATAAGGCACAAACAGGAGAATTTATCCTGGAAGCGGAAGAACTGCTGAAACTTCGCGAAACCCTCACAAGGGTTTATGTACAAAGAACGGGCAAACCCTTATGGGTTGTATCCGAAGACATGGAAAGGGATGTTTTTATGTCAGCAACAGAAGCCCAAGCCCATGGAATTGTTGATCTTGTAGCGGCCGAAAATGCCGGGGATTTCACGTAAATCCGAGATTCCATTTTGAACCATAATTCGGATGAACCTAAATTTCATATTTTTTCTGCTTACCAGGGTAAAAGTAAAATAAGGTAAAAAAAAAAAAAATAATAATAATTTATAATCATCTGGTTAGGATTGATCTAAACCAGACCATTTATATACGATTTAGCATGCCAACCATTAAACAACTTATTAGAAATACAAGACAGCCAATAAAAAATGTAACAAAATCCCCCGCTCTTCGGGGATGTCCTCAGCGTCGAGGAACATGTACTAGGGTGTATGTGCGACTCGTTCAGATCATGAGCTGGAACAAAATAAAATAAAGGAAAAGTTTTTCCAGTATCAATGACCAGTACCAATGAATAGGATGGAAGAATTCCATTCAATATATGAATCTAAAAAAACAAACCTCCATTGTGTATGAAATTTATGGTTTCTATTGGTGCAAATCCAATCACCTCAATTGGAGATGAGAAGCAATTCCCCATTGGTAGCAAATGGTTATCCATTAAGCGGGGGAAAATCAAATAGTATTTAAGAAGCAAAAGAATTATGCTCCCACTCTTGCAAGAACGGACTAACAGGGTCAGCTACCTAGCCAACCTTTGTAATTAAATACCGTTACTGTATGGGTAGATCTCATTGTGAAAAGACCTATTACTGGATAATTCATGGGTAGAGTCAAAGAATGTGAACTGTACAAGTTACTAATAACATTGATTAAATGAAGGGAGGGACTCCGGTGTATAGAGAGGACCTCACCGTTTAAGAAGCAACCATAGAAACGATGGAACCCACTATTTCTTTATGCATTTACCTTTACTATTTATTGTTATTGATACTTTATACTCAACTTAATTTACAATTTACTATTTTGTTCTTTGTTGATACCTAGTATCAATACAATTTCCTTATTTCGGGGTTAAATGCCTGGAAAAAATCGTGGTTGGGAAGGTCATAGTAGCAAAAGCCATTGGAATTTTTTTTATACACCGGAAGAATCCGTTTTGTTATTAATAGACCAGGAAAGGAGAAAAGAATGACTGAAAGAAAATAAATCAATTAGTTATTCATATTCATCAAAGTTTCATTTGATTCAATGACCAGAATTAGACGAGGGTATATAGCTCGGAGACGTAGAACAAAAATTCGTTTATTTGCATCAACCTTTCGAGGGGCTCATTCAAGACTTACTCGAACTACTTTTCAACAGAAAATGAGAGCCTTAGTTTCTGCTCATCGGGATAGGGGCAGGCAAAAGAGAAATTTTCGTCGTTTGTGGATCACTCGGATAAATGCATCCGCTCGTCAGGCTAGGCCTTCGGTAGTCAATAGTTATTATCCAGAACTAGTATACAGTAGTTATTGTAGATCAATACATGATATGTACAAGAGGAACTCGCGGATTATTAATCGTAAAATGCTTGCACAAATAGCCATATCAAATATGAATTGTCTTTACATGATTTCCAATAAGATCATTAAATAAATAAGGAGATTGTAAGGAATACACCGTAATGATTTAAACGGAGCCCCCGGAGAATGAGCTCCGGGAAGGTCGAGTATAAATTAATAGGATAGATAAATATAGTCAAAATGAATGAACACGCTTCAATAAAAAAAAAGAAATATTTTTGACTTTATTTACCTTACGCCTTTTTTCTTACAACGTGACAATCCAATCTGGATTCTCTAATTTTTCGAACAAAAAATCAATCTGAGTTGGGGTTCGATTGGAATTTTGATTCAATTGCAATTGAAGAATAGGCCTATCTATTTATTTCTAGTTCGAGGACCCGTAGTTCTAGGAGTCGACTCAGTTCTCTCAAATTGTTTCTCATTATTAAGAAAAGGTAACAAAGATAAAATACGAGCTTGTTTTATAGCAATAGTAATTAATCGTTGTTGTTTCAACGTCAATCTATTCACTCGTCTAGATAAAATTTTTCCTTGTTCACTAATAAATCGACTAATTAAACTCATGTTTCTATAATCAATTCGATCCCCCGACCCAATTGGGGGCAAACGCCTACGAAAAGATCGCTTGGATTTAAGAAAAAGTCGCTTGGATTTATCCATGGTTTATTCCTTATCTTTAAAATCCTATTTCTTAATTCTAATTTCATTTTTGATCCGACCGAAATAGGATTTGGTTGTTTTTATTTTTATATATTAATATGTAATTTATTATGTAATTATTATGTTTATGTAATTGATTCCTGTTCCTTGGAGGGTTTACACACGCGTTCCATTTTATCTATTTCTTTATCTCCCCATGAATTGTATGCTTGTAACAATAGGGACAAAATTTTCTCAATTCCAATCGACTAGGCGTATTGTGTCGATTCTTTTGAGTAATATATCTGGAAATACCCCGTGATTTCTTATTAATCTCATTTCGGACACAACTGTTACATTCCAAAATAACTCTTACTCTCACATCTTTACCCTTGGCCATGAACCTCCCTTTTTTATTTTGGATTCACCCAACTCTTCCATTTTCGATCCGAAACAAGAAAAAAGAAGTTGCTGACTCGAAATAAATCCAATTCTGAAATATTTCATTGCAATCAATATCAATAGAGAAATAATAAGTAATACAACGATTTCTAACTATCAATTAAATTAGTACCAGTATTAAATTTAAGTATCTTGTATACTTTTGTTGTCCTCGACCCTTTTTTTTTTTTTTTTTTTTTTTTTTTTTTCTGTTCTCCCTCTATTAATCTCTATTAATTCCGCCTAAACCCGAGTTTCGTTCCGGGTGAATCTTCTTTTTTATCCTAAAAAAATGACAGTCAAGAACAAAACAAAGAAGGGGGGGTTAGTCACAGATAATTTATTGTATCTCTAAGCTTCTTCATCCCTAACTAGAATGAAAAAAAAGGGAATGTCAACGCATCTGGGAATAAACGATTGATCTCTATCAATAGACCTGCTAAAGACCCGAACCATAGAGTGCTTAACACGGGTGCCACAGAAAGATATGTTTTTATATCTCGCATTGAAAATCCTCCTTCTTTATTGTAATACATATATGATCAGATACATATGTAGTTAAGGATCACTTGTATTTGTACGGGGAATCCCTAACTAAAATGGATATAGCGACCCGATAGATTCTATTTTCTTTCCTTTCTTTACAACAGAAAAAGACGTCCACTTATTTTATGAATATTACCGATATCAATTTATTTATATGTTGGGTTTATAAAATGAAATTCAATTTATAGTAATAATTAATATTACTATTGAAATTTAATATTCTTATTCTATTTAATATTTTATATAATAAAATATTTAATAGAATTTATATAATAAATTAATATTTTATATAATAAAATATTTAATATAAAATATATTTATTAATTTATATATTTCTAAATTTTCATAAAAATTAGAGTTTAATAGAATTATTTTATTAATAATAGAATTCTATATATAGAAAGAAAATTAAATAAATATAGTAAAGGTAAATTTCTCATTTTTTTTTTATATAAGATAATTGAATTATTCTTTTATTATATGTTTATATGTATATGAGATGAACAAAGAAGAAATGGCAAGATAAATTGTATAGTATCTCAATGGAGGAAATTACGATGTGGAAAACAAGACGGGGATTCTCTACAATGACACTGTAGGCTAATTGAAAGGGATGTAGCGCAGCTTGGTAGCGCGTTTGTTTTGGGTACAAAATGTCACGGGTTCAAATCCTGTCATCCCTATTTATTACTTCTCCTGTGTGTAGTAATGAAGGATCAATTGAGATCAATGAAAATTGGACATACATAACCCTTTCTTTATGATACATATATATGCATGCAAGATATAGTGGGGGTTACAAATAAAATTGATTTATTTACGGTCTTTTATATTGTGATAAGAAAGCGCTCTTAGTTCAGTTCGGTAGAACGCGGGTCTCCAAAACCCGATGTCGTAGGTTCAAATCCTACAGAGCGTGATTCTGTTCTTCTTAGCTTAGGTCGAATTACAATGAAATAACTTTACTAACTTAAGCAGCAACCCGAATTTGACCTCCTCCCTTTTTTAATCCGCAGGAGGTCAAGAAAAAAGAGATGTTACTTAATCAAAGGTCCAACTGATCGCCGCGCCTGTATTGCAAATATGCAGTTACGAATAATCCAGCCAAAGTAATAGGAATTAGGCCTAACACGATTCCAAATAGTAAAACTTCAATCATTTCAATTTTTTGAAAGGGTAGGTAAAGTAAAAGGGGGAGGTAATATCTATCTCTAGA